TAGTTGAAAGAATTCCACGAATTTAGTATTCAAGTCAATGATGTATTACATTAATTAGATTCATTCAACCCTTTTTATTTAATATTTTAAATAATTAAATATTTCATTTTTAGAATATTAAAAATTATAACGATAAAGTAAAAGCGGGTAGCGGGAATCGAACCCGCATCGTTAGCTTGGAAGGCTAGGGGTTATAGTCGACGTTGATTCATAATTTTTAACGTCTCTAATTCAAAACTGAACGTGAAACTTTGGTTTCATTCAGCTCCTTTATGGAAGGTGGATAAATTCCCAGATTCAGATATGAACGAAATAAAAAATCTGACCCATAACGTCTATGTCAGCTTTTATGTCTGAATCTATTCAGAACAACCCGCTTTATAGACGATCCCTATAGAAAGGGGGTGTTATATTCTAACAACCTTTCTAGTTACTTCGTTCTCTACTTCTATTTGAAAGAATCCTTAGGAAAAGCGTTTTGTTTCCACCGAGCTAAAACAAATTATCGATGTCTTTAGTAAACCAAAGACATTCTTTAATAGCTGTTTTGCTTCAATTTCCCCTACAGAAATGAAAAATTGAAGATTTAGTTACGATTAGAAATACGCTTTTTATCTTTATCCATGGGTCCTTTACTTATACTCATTCAATTGGAAGTATTGATCCAATAAAAAAATTATGTTTCGTAATCTCATAATCCAATTTTTCAATTTAAAATTGATTCTTGGATAAAAATCACGAGAATTTATATTATTCCTCGAATTTTTCATTGAGAGGGAAAGGATTCAATCCTTTTAAGAACTAAAGTTTTTGTTCGGAATGAATATTAATCAAACCGAAAGACCCTTTAACTATATAAAGGATTATAGAACGAATCACACTTTTACCACTAAACTATACCCGCTACAATCAGATTATTGTATCTAAATGGGCCTTTTGTCGACCTTAATCACAAAACTAAAACAAAAGATCAGAAAAAAATTATGAAAACTAGAGTGTTTACCTTTTGTATTTGTATCAGAGGACCTAATGAGATTCGGAAACGAGTATTCATTTTATTTTAATAACTAAATAATAAGTGCTTTTTTGCCCGAGGTTTTTGTCTCGAACTTAATCCATAACACAAAAATAGATTGTGGTAAGAAACGAGAGTTCCTCTTTTCTTATTTAAACCGGAATAAAAGGACTGACTAAGAAAGAAATAGCACTTTGATTCTATATCATAGATATTGATATTTTTTTATTTATTATTATTTTTTTTTTTTTCAATTTTCTAAATCTTTTTATTTATGATTTGTTGGAACAAAAGGGCGGGCCCGGCTAAGGACTGACCAGGCCGGGCCGTGGAACTAAAAAGCCCCTTCGGACGAAATGAAATCAAAAAATAAGAGTATATACTATGACGGGCGTTTTCAAGCCTTATTTTTTATAATGTAACATAGTATTATCCCTTTTCAATTGGGAGGAGAGATGGCTGAGTGGACTAAAGCGTCGGATTGCTAATCCGTTGTACGAGTTTTTCGTACCGAGGGTTCGAATCCCTCTCTTTCCGTTTTCGTTGATGACTTGGTATTTTTTTTTCGAATTTATCGCGAGCTATTTTTTTATTACTAGTTATAAATTAATAATTAAAAAAGTGGAATAGATAAAATCTTACTAATAACAGTTAAAAATCAAGCAAAGAAAACCTTATTTTTTATTCTTCACGTCCAGGATTACGTCCTGGATCATTAGACAGGAATCCGAAGATAAAGAGAGAAACAAAGAATATCACTACCGTGTAAACAAATAGTTTGAGAGTAAGCATTACACAATCTCCAAGATTTTTTTAGGAAAAAAGAGAATAGATTCTCCACTTTTATACTACTATACTACATACCATACCCTATTTTTTTTTTTCGAATAAATCATGAATTTGTCTGGGACTTTATTAAAAATATCATCGGAAACTTACAGCAGCTTGCCAAACAAAGGCTAAGAGAAAAAAGAACAGGGGTATCACTGGCATAATATCGACTATTGGATTCAAAAAAGCGTAGGCTTCGGGCAATTTGGCGACGAAAAAACTACTGGAATAAAGAGCAGAATTAAGGTAGATACAGATCAAACTAAAAATATTAAGCATAACAAACATTTTGTTTTTGGGGATAATTGTATTTATTTTGATTGAGTTGTTAATAAATTTTATTGAGTTTTTTATTATTATAGATATGTTATTATTGATAGAAGAAAAAAAAATGAATAAAAATAAAATAAGATAGACGAAAAAACTTTCTTTTATTTGAATTCACCCGATCAAAAATTCTTCTATATCTCAAATCAAAAGAGAATAGAATAAATAATACTTTCGTACAATATCTTAATTGAATTATATGTAATGATCAATAAATTCAGTTTAAATTGAATTATATGTAATGATCAATAAATTCAGTTTAATTCTATGTCTACATGTATAGTTTCCATGTAGAAAAATTCTAATAATCCATTTTCGAAATAATAGATATTTAGACTGGAGTTGACGAATAACCCGTACCAATATTAGTGTTTATTAGTATCGAATAGAAATAAATGGGGCGTGGCCAAGTGGTAAGGCAACGGGTTTTGGTCCCGCTATTCGGAGGTTCGAATCCTTCCGTCCCAGAGCATACCCAGTAATTATATTATTATATAATTATTATATTAACATAATAATATATAAAATAATATATCATAATAAAATATATATAAAGATTGCCTTTTAGAACAGCTTTCTGTATTAAGATAATCTGTATTAAGATTAAGAATCGAATATTGGTATAGAATGTAATTATTATTTTTTAATAATCGGCGGAATCATATCTTTTTCACAAATTTGTTTGAGTTCAAATAACACGCATATGAAATAGGAAATTGAATTCAGTTGTAATTCGTTAAATAACAATGATTTTACAGTATAAATATGAAAAAATAACAACATAAAATTTCAATCTTGTCTTATATCAGTGTTTTTTTATCTATCTTTTTTTAATCACATACTGTTTATTCCAATATGAATTTATCTCTCTCTTACTAATCATAAACGGATGATAAAAAACGAAAGGTCCTTGCTGTAAAACTTTATGTTTTACAAAATGCAAATAATTATATCGGATAGGAGATTTTTCAATCAATTAAATCTTTGTAACGAACCGCTATAAGTATAAGTTCTTGGTACTTGAAGAAGTGTGAAATTGTTGAATTTATTCTATCACTATTATGTTACTTGAAGATACAGATTTAAAATAACTTGATTTCATTTCTTCGTATTATATTTATTCCTGTTATATCAGTTATAATTTAGTTAACTAATTTGATTTTTACAATAAATAAAATAAAAAAATAAAAATAATTAAAAAAAGGTATTTCTAGTTTTTATTTTTATAGAATTTCCAAGATTAAATTCTATTAATCTCCTTTAATCTAAATAAATAATCTAAATAAAGGGGTTAAATTTATTTATTCTTGCTGAGACTCTCCTTTTTTCATATAGAAGAAAAAGGTATAGATTACTATGTACCAACCGAACCAATGATTATTCACGATTTCATAATTGAATCAATTACATATGGGTTCCAAACTGAAGGAATGTTATGGTAAAACTTCGTTTAAAACGATGTGGTAGAAAGCAACGTGCGACTTGAAGGACATGATCCGCTGTGGAGTCTTACATCCACCACTTTTATATATATTTATTATAGGAATGAAAGTGCTCTTGGTTCGACATCATTTGTTCTATTCCGCTGTAACCCCCCCTTTTTTTTTGGGGGGGGGGGTGATAGAATATAGTATAGGATGGAGCTCGAGTAGAAAGTATTTTTTTTTTTTTTCAGAAGCAAGAATCTAGGGTTAGTATCAATCAACAAATTGGAACAACTTCGTAAGTATATTTTGATACATAAACTAAAAGGGGCCCATTCGAGAAAATTCCCAATTCAAAGGGAAGATTTGTTGAAATTGGCAAAACTCTTTCGATCAAATCAAAAAGTGTATTACGCAGGAATCAAACATTCGTATGATTCTTTGACATAAAGAAATCACAAAAAATGGTATGTTGCTACCGTTTTGAAAGGATTTAAAGATCACCGAAGTAATGTCTAAACCCAATGATTCAAGGCAAAGATCCTGGAACAAGGAAATACCATTTTCAATTGTCTGAACAACTAAATCAGAATGAAGAATCAAAATGGATTCTTAAAGAAGACAGGCAATTAAAGGGTTAGAGACCACTCAATAGATGCAGTATCTAAAATAAAATAAAGGGTTTCTCTTTTGAGTTATTTCAGAGTTATCCAACTTGAGTTATGAGGGTACAAATACGACTAATTTTTTTGTTGGGTAAGAATAAGAAAAAAAGGACTAAAATCAATAGTCTAATTAATTTGATGATTTTATGGATATATTTGATATTGTAATTCTATACATAGACATAATTTCGAATTTTCTCGAGCCGTACGAGGGGAAAACCTCTTATACGTTTCTAGGGGGGGGGTATTGTTCATCTATCCCAATGAGCCATTTATCGAATCGTTGCAATTGATGTTCGATCCCGACGAGAGGGAAGAGATCTTCGAAAAGTGGGTTTTTATGATCCGATAAACAATCAAATTTATTTAAATGTTCCTGCTATTCTATACTTCCTTGAAAAAGGCGCTCAACCTACAGGAACTGTTCGTGATATTTTAAAAAAGGCAGGGGTTTTTACGGAACTTCGCCTTAATCAACAAACAAAATTCAATTAATGAAATAAAATAGAAAAAAAGATCAAGTGAATAAATAAGAAATGACATAGACGTAGAAGTAATGTGGTCTATAGACATAAAAATTTGACATTACACCCGATGGGATGATTTTCGTTGGAACTCTATGAACAAAAAAAAACAAAGGACTAAACCATTTTAGTTTTAGTTATTGAATAAACTTCGTTTTTTTTCTACTTCTCCCCCGTCTTCCTTAATTAAGTCTTTCACTTATATTATATATAAGTTCACTTATATTATATATAGTGCCAATCCAACACAAGTCCTTCTTTTTTTTATATTTCAATTAAAATTAGTTAATTTTAATTGATTGAAATCAAAATTGTTAGTTCGATTTAGAATTTGTTTTATCTTTTGTATGCTTACGCTTTTGTCAATATTAATATTGACAACAGTGTATCAAATAAATATAATCCGATCGTGGATAAAGGGATCCATTTATCCCTGTTCCGTAGATTTTATTTCATTCAAATAATCTTCTTAGATTTTCTGTCATACAGGAAGTTTTTTTTGATTTAGATTTTCTGTCATACAGGAAGTTTTTTTTGATTAAGATTTCAATCAATCAAACTCGATATATACTAAATTAATGGATAATATAATATAAGAGAAGAGAGACAGGAGGCGGTCTATAAATATTTGAAAATCTTTGAATTTATTTTATCTTTTATTTGAGAATTTTTGTATTTTCGTCGGATTTGTTCATTTTTATTATGTTTAAAGCGGGTTAGAGTTTTTTTTTTCATTGTTTTTTTAATGGTTTGATTGTGTTGTGCCATTCAATTTAGTTATTTATTGGGATTCTGATTGTATCTACACATTCTAATTTGTTTATTTGGGTTGCTAACTCAACGGTAGAGTACTCGGCTTTTAAGTGCGGCTAGCATCTTTTACACATTTGTATGAAGAAACAGATTCGTCCATACCATCGGTAGAGTTTGTAAGACCACGACTGATCCTGAAAAGAATCAATGGAAAAAGCAGCATGTCGTAGCAATGGATAATTCTGAGAATATTTCATTCTTTCTTACTGAATAGGTCCAAAATCTTATTTCAATTGTTTCACTTCAATTAAAAAAAGAATTTTGTTGGGGGGGTCGAGTGAATAAATGGGTAGAGCCTTACTAGAGGTTCCAATTCTAGGGAAATAACAAAGTAACGAGCTTCTGTTCTTAATTTTTGAATGATTACCCCATCTAATTAGATGTTAAAAATATATTAGTGCCTAATGCGGAAAAAGCTTTTCCGATGAATGGATTAGAAATTTCTTATGAGTCCTAACTATTAGCTATTCCCCTTTATGGGGTAGAGATAAATGTGTAAAAGAAGGTAGTATATTGATAAAGAGATTTCTTTTTTCAAAATCAAAAGAGCGATTGGATTGATAAAATAAAGGGCTTCTAACTATCTTGTTATCCTATAAATGAACATAAATCTATTATATGGAAAGGACGGGGAGGTTCTAGAGAGTCCGTTGATGAGTTTGACTTGTTTCCGAGGTATCTAGTTTTTTCTTACTATAAATACCTTGTTTTAACTGTATCGTACTATGTATCATTTGATAACCCAATAAATCATCTATTTCTTTTCTGATTCAAAATTGAATTTTAAATGGAAGACTTTCAAGGATATTTCGAATTATATAGATCTCAGCAACACGATTTACTATACCCACTTATCTTTCGGGAGTATTTTTATGCCCTTGCTCATGATCGTGGTTTAAATAGATCCGTTTTATTGGATAATGTAGGTTATGACAAGAAATCCAGTTTACTAATTATAAAACGTTTAATTAGTCGAATGTATCAACAGAATCATTTGATTATTTCCGTTAATGATTCTAATCAAAATAAATTTTTGGGGTACAACAAAAATTTGTATTCTCAAACGATATCGGAGGTATTTGCAGTCATTGTGGAAATTCCGTTTTCCCTACGATTAGTATCCTCCTTAGAGGAGACAGAAACCATAAAATCTTATAATTTACGATCAATTCATTCAATATTTCCCTTTTTCGAGGACAAATTTCCACATTTAAATTATGCATCAGATGTACTAATACCCTACCCCATCCATCTGGAAATCTTGGTTCAAACCCTTCGCTACTACGTGAAAGATCCCTCTTCTTTACATTTATTACGGCTCTTTCTTCACGAGTATTATAGTTGGAATACTCTTATTACTCCCCCAAAATCCATTTTTGCAAAAAGTAATCAAAGATTATTCTTGCTCCTATACAATTCTTATGTATGTGAATACGAATCCATTTTACTTTTTCTCCGTAACCAATCTAATCATTTACGATTAACCTCTTTTGGGATCTTTTTTGAGCGAATACGTTTTTATGAAAAAATAAAATATCCTGTTGAAGAAGTCTTATTTCCGGCCACCTTATGGTTCTTCAAGGATCCTTTTATACAGTATGTTAGCTATCAAGGAAAATCGATTCTGGTATCAAAAGATACTCCTCTTCTGATGAATAAGTGGAGATATTATCTTGTCAATTTTTGGCAATGTCATTTTTATGTATGGTCTCAACCAGGACGAATCCATATAAACCAATTATCCAAGCATTCTTTTGATTTTTTGGGTTATCTTTCAAGCATACGACCAAATATTTCAGTGGTACGGAGTCAATTGTTAGAAAATTCATTTTTAATGGATAATGCTATGAAGAAGCTCGATACATTATTTCCAATTATTCCAATGATAGGATCGTTGGCTA